GATTTTTTTTTTTGAAAAAAGGAAATAGATTGCCCATTTTTTATCACATACACTATTTTGACATAACGCCCCAAAAAATGAAGTCTTTTCTTGAAAAAAAAAAACAATTTTCACGAATTTATTTGGAATACAAGAAAAGAAAGATTCTGATTCCTTCATTACCAAAAATTTGTGGCCATATCCATTGTTGGGTATTGTGGGGGTCCTTAGAAAGTCCTTGTTTACTGGAAGGTCAGAACGAGGAAATAAGTTGATCAAAATTTATCACCGCGGTCATTCAATTCAATATACAAGAATTTCCATTTTTGAATCGAGGGTTCATAATGTAAAACTTATCTGATCTTATCAATTTTTAGAATTTTTTTGGATAAATCATGAATTTTGCAGAGTAGTAAAGATTTTATCGAAAACTTACAGCGGCTTGCCAAACAAAGGCTAAGAGAAAAAATAGTACAGGTATGACAGGCATAACATCTACGATGGGATTGAAAAAGGCATAAGCCTCGGGCAGTTTGGCGAAGAAAAAACTACTCGAATAAAGGGTAGAATTAAGACAGATACAGATTAAACTAAAGATATTAAGCATAACAAACATTTCATTCTTGTAGATTAGAAAATTTGATTTTGGTTGAGTTTTTTTTATGAGGGAAAAAATGAAAAGGCGGGTCAAAAAATCCTTCCTTTTCTTCGAACTCTCCCCAATCCAAAATCTTTCCTTTCATTCTCAAATGAGAATACAAGGAATTATAGTTTCATACAATATCTTAATTGAATTTTATGTAATGATCAATAATTTTTTTATTCTATATTTACATGTGTTGAATCCTAGCAACAATGTATTTCATATGTATTTGGGTTGGGATTGACGAATGACCAATACCAATATTAGTCTTTATTAGTGTCGAATATAAATCTAAATGGGGCGTGGCCAAGCGGTAAGGCAGCGGGTTTTGGTCCCGTCACTCGGAGGTTCGAATCCTTCCGTCCCAGATCGTCTTCATCAGAAACGAAAGATTCTTCTCTTTAACAACTTTTTGGATATAATGTGATCCAACCCTCTGTTCTGAATTCTAGGAATAATTCTACGAATTATATCTTTTCTTTCGTTTGGTTTCTCACAAACGCGATCGAGTGCACGGGTAGAAATAAAGATATTTCTTTTAATTCCCAATTCTTTTTTGAATTGGGGGAGCATTCCCATTCAGAGTATGCTTGTACTACTCATATTCATATTGAAGTTAGTTACTTATGGAAGCTTTGTGTTCCATATCCGTGAAATGGGAATTATAACATGATGCATTCTGAATCGAAATGGAAAAGGCCCTTTTTTCTATTCCATTCCCAAGGGGGCCTAAAGAAAAATAAATAGTGTATCCCAATTCCACACTTTATTTTATGTGGAGACTAAAGATTACGTAGTTTTTGGTATTAATTTCATTTCATGGTTCGTCTTAAAACTTCTAAGAAAAAAAAAAAATAAGAAAAACGAATTAATCTGGATCCCATTTTTTGAATTTGATCTTATTCAAATGAATATCAATGTAATGTAACGATTGGATGGATGAAAATTTATATATTCTGTGGAATTGGCGGAAAGATTTTGAAACCTGAAGTAAAACAAAATCTGTCTGTATACTGTATAATATAATAATATAAAAATAATATAAATATAACAAGATAATAAAAAAAAAAAGAACAAGTCCTATATTATATAATTATATATATATTATTGTATTGTTCAGTAACAGCGGTCCTTTGGTTAAGTCAATAAGGGTCTGTGATTCTTTAAATATCCATGATTACCTCCGGTAAGAATTGTTCGTTGTATATGATGGATACGAAAAGATTAGATTCTTCTTATTCTTGATTCTTATTTTCTCTTTCAGATGAAAGAAAGAATTGAAAGAAAAAATAACGACTTTAATCTTACCTTACACGAGACCTTTTCTATTCCATACTCATGAAAACAAAAAAGGATTTGAATCTTCATTTTTATGAACCCTTGGTACTCGAAGAAGTGTGAAAAATCTATATTATAAAGAAACTTCTGGCCTTTTCGAGTCATTGAAATAGTTTATATTTGGTTAATAACTGATTTTGTTCCGGAATTTCCAATCCATCCGGGATTAGATTGGAAATCTATTAAAGGCTGTTCTTTTTAAGTTTAGAATTTTTTTGTTCGAGAAAAATGGGATCCTTTTCATGATTCACCACCCCGAACAATCCGTTGAAGATGTAAATAAGACTTAAGTAAATTCGTTTATTCGTCTTTTTGAGAAATCTGTTTCATTCATATGATAGAATATGGGGTGAAATAACTTAAATCCTTTCTAAGACTTTTCCGGATAACTATTTATCTATCCATAGATACATAAAAGGTATTTATATACCGTTGAGCCAATGACTATTCATGATTCCATCTTGAATCAATTCCATACCGGTTCGAAATTGAATTAGGGGAATGTTATGGTAAAACTTCGTTTGAAACGATGTGGTAGAAAGCAACGTGCGACTTGAAGGACATGATTCGTTGTGGATTCTTACATCCACCATTTTCTATAGGAATGAAGATGCTCTTGAATCGACATAGTTTATTCTGTTCTTGCTAGGAACCTAATTTGTGTTGGGTTGGTAAATAGGAATAGTACACGATGGAGCTCGAGCAAAAAGTATTGATTCATTTATCGGGAGGAAGAATCTAGGGTTAGTAACAATAAATAAGTTAGACCAACTTTGTAAGTATATCTTCAATATAGAAATCGAAGGGTTAAAATCCGAACAAGTTTGAAATGAAAAATGAAATAAAAAAAAGTCAAACAAATTTGTTGGAATTAGGAAAACTTTTTCGATTCAAATTAAAAGTGTATTATATTACAAGGGAATCAATCATTCGTATTATCTTTCTATAGAAAGAAATAACAAAAAAAAAAGAAAGGTAACTAGTATCTATTTTGGGTAATTATTTACCCAAAATTCATACTTTTTTATTGTTGTTGTGCCAATCCAACACAAATCCTTATTTGATTTACTTACTAATTAATTGAATTTGTTCTCTCAACATTCCACTCATATTGACAATGGTGTATCGAACAAATATAATTTGATCGTAGATAAATGGATCCATTTATTCCGACCCCTGTTGGTTTTTCCTTTACTTCAGTCAAATGATGGGTTTGCTGGATTTACTGTTATACAATACAAGATGTATTTTCTTAACGAAAATCAAAAATTTTTAGAAAACGGGTGGTCTGTATAAATTTTGATATTTCTATTGGAAATCCGTTGTTTTTTAATCCGATCTGCTCATTTTGTTATTTTGGTGTTTATAATTGATCCTCAAATTTTTCCTTTATATTTCTTGTTAGTTCAATAGTTTGACGTAGTTGTACAGTGCAATTCAATTTATTTTTTTTTTTTTTCGATCGTATCTACATATCATATTTGTCTGGGTTGCTAACTCAACGGTAGAGTATTCGGCTTTTAAGTGCGACTATGATCTTTTACACATTTGGATGAAGCAACGAATTCGTCCAGACTATTGGTAGAGTCTATAAGACCGCGACTGATCCTGAAAGGTAATGGGTGGAAAAAACAGCATGTCGTAATAATAAGAAGAAAATAGAGTTTCTTCTTATATTCATTTTTAGTAGAATTTTGAGTTGATTCCTACCGGATTATTCCCATTTTTTTTTTTTGGGGGGGGGAGACAAAAGAAATTCACATTTACAGTTGGGTCTAGTGAATAAATGGATAGAGCCCCACGGCTCCAATTCTGGTAAAAAAAAGCAACGAGCTTCTATTCTTATCTTAATTTGAATAATTACCCGATCTAATTAGACGTTAAAAAAAAATTAGTGCCTGATGCGGGGAAGGGTTCTCCTGTGAGTGGTCCTTTTATTCTTTTTTTTTGTTTTTTTAAAAAATCCTAACTATTCTCTATTATGGATTGGAAACGAATGTGTAGAAGAAACAGTATACTGACAAAAAGAATTTGTTCCAAAGTCAAAAGAGCGATCGGGTTGCAAAAATAAAAGATTTTTGAACCTCTGGGAATTATAACGAAGATAAACCCATTGGATAGAAGAGGAGAGGAAAAATATCTGTTGATTGGACTACCTGTTTCCGGGGTATATATTTTTTGCCATACATAATACATACTCTGTTCTGACCATATTGCACTATGTATAATTTGATAACCAAGAAATGCCTACTGTTTCTGGTTAAAGTAGAAATGTAAGTCAATGGAAGAATTACAAGGATATTTAGAAAAGGATAAATCTCGGCAACAACACTTCCTATATCCGCTACTCTTTCAGGAGTATATTTATGCACTTGCTCATGATCATGGTTTAAATGGTTCGATTTTTTACGAACCTGTCGAAGTTTTTGGTTATGACAATAAATCTAGTTTAGCACTTGTAAAACGCCTAATTACTCGAATCTATCAACAGAATTATTTGATTTCTTCGGTTAATGATTCTAACCAAAAGAGGTTCATTGGGCATAACAATTTTTTTTATTCTCATTTTGATTCTCAAATTATATCAGAAAGTTTTGCAATTATTGTAGAAATTCCGTTCTCGCTGCGATTAGTATCTTTTTTCGGAGAAAAAAAAGAAATACCAAAATATCATAATTTACGATCAATTCATTCCATTTTTCCCTTTTTAGAGGACAAATTATCGCATTTAAATTATGTCTCAGATATACTAATACCTCATCCCATCCATATGGAAATCTTGGTTCAAATTCTTCAATGCTGGATTCAAGATGTTCCTTTTTTGCATTCATTGCGATTCTTTCTTCACGAATATCATAATTGGAATAGTCTTCTCATTACTCATAAAAAATCTATTTGTATTTTTTCAAAAGAAAATAAAAGACTATTTCGGTTCCTGTACAATTCTTATATATTTGAATGTGAATTTTTCTTAGTTTTTTTTCGTAAACAATCTTCTTATTTACGATTAACATCTTCTAGAACTTTTCTTGAGCGAACA